CATTTGCGGGTAAAAGAGTAATTGAACAAACATTGAATAAGACAGTACCCGATGGTTCACAAGCGGCTGAGTATTTATTCCATAAAGGCTTATTCGACCCAATCGTACCACGTAATCCTTTAAAAGGTGTTCTAAGTGAGTTATTTCAGCTCCATGGTTTCTTTCCCTTGAATCAAAATTCCAAAAATTAAAGTATAGCACTAGATTCAGTTATTTTGTTTGTAGCGAACAAGTATTTAGTTCATCATAATAAAAAAAACTAAGAAAAATGTTCTTTGGTGATATAAGTTACACTTTCTAGTAAGAGTCAGAAGTTTCGGATAATTTTTTTTCTTACCCCTATTCATGATTAGGTATTATGAACCTCTATCAACAGGATAAAATAAAAAAGTGAATTTCTCTTTCCGAGGAATTCGAACTTGGGGAAATAAAAAGAATTTTAGTGGAAAAAAAAAGCCCTTTATCGGATTTGAACCGATGACTTACGCCTTACCATGGCGTTACTCTACCACTGAGTTAAAAGGGCCATTTTATTCAATTCATGAATTAGCCATTTTTTTTTTTCATTATGAGTCTACTGCATATATGTATATATGTACTATATGTACATAATATATACGTATATGCATAGGAGTTCATTCAGGAACAATAGATTGGATTTACTCCAAAAGTAGATAAGATTATTATTTTGAATTTTTGAAAAAAAAAAATTCTAAAAAATCATAACATAAAAGTAGGAAAGACTTTTTGGATCTAGTCATACCATTAGACTATATTGACAATTCCAAAAAACTGCTCATACTATCATCATAGTATGATGATGGTCGGGCGTATATGCCCCTATCGTCTAGTGGTTCAGGACATCTCTCTTTCAAGGAGGCAGCGGGGATTCGACTTCCCCTGGGGGTAGGGTACTATGAAAGGAAGTTGATCATAGATTATCGATAAGCCTAGAATGAATTCTTCCTGGGTCGATGCCCGAGCGGTTAATGGGGACGGACTGTAAATTCGTTGGCAATATGTCTACGCTGGTTCAAATCCAGCTCGGCCCAATAATTCACCGCTCCATGAATATGATATAACCAATTTGTCTTCCATAAACAGAAATGCCTAATCCGTAGAAATAAAGAGAAAGGGTCAATTTTTTTTCTCTATCCCTTTCTCTTTCTGATCTTTCTAAGGATCTAATTCATGATACTTTACTTAATTAAGTAAAGTATCATGAAAAGCAAACAAAAAAGTTTAGTTCTTTTTTCTCATTGAAAGATTGATTATCCACTTTTGGCCGTAAAATAATTATTGGTTACTAGTAATCCGTGTCACTCTCACTATAGCCCATATTATATGTGGATATGATATCAGTATATCATTCCTGTCTTTCTTACAATACGACGACTAGGACTAGAATGTTTTTATGATTACATTAAGAATATGTATGCCATACACCTCGCTGGGATTGTAGTTCAATTGGTCAGAGCACCGCCCTGTCAAGGCGGAAGCTGCGGGTTCGAGCCCCGTCAGTCCCGAACTAGGATCCGGTGAATTTATCAATTCATCTCTCTCTTTTCACGGAAAAGGGGGACAGGAAGCAAGATCTAATCCCCAGTGGGGATCCTTATTTCTTTTGTTTTTTATTTCGCATTTATCATCACACAAATACGGATACGGGAATTTCAAATCTTTCCACTACTCCCGATTGATAAAGGAGAGACATATCATATGTACATTAGTACAATCGGTGGTATTACTATATTCAGTATTTTAAGAGATACCATCCTCGTCTTACTTTCTTTTTCGATTGTTCTTGATCAATGAAATGGAGTAGAGTGATCCTATTTTACTGGGAGTACATACAAAAACTGTATTCGTTTATTGTACGATGGACAATGAACTTAACATAATTACCTCGACAGAGTACTTTTCAGGTTAAACCACACCTTTTCTAGTTCTGACTTTGTTTGTGTATCCTCAATGACTAATTGTAAACAATCTATCTCATTCTCATTCAAATTGCAGACATCGTTTTTGATGTATGCATTCCAGTACAAATAAATACAAGAAAGAGGATACTAATAAAATAAAAGAAAAGACCAAGTAAGGACCCTTTTCAGTAAATTTGTTGGAATATTTGATTTTTTTTATTTAATCCCTTTTTTTCATCTCACCTCGTTTGGGTCTGTGTGTGACCCATAGAATACCGGTCATATAATACCTCATAATTGTAAGTATAATACACAGGAAGGGGAGTTGTATAAGATAAGGAAGACAGTAGGTTATAGAAAAAAAAGTGGAAGGGGATGAAAAATCCAATGGGATTCCTGATCCAATAAAAAATCCCATTTCGTAATTAGTATGGATAAAGGATCTTCCCATGTTATACTATTCAATTCTCGACGATGAATCAATTTGATAGATCAGATATTGTTATTCATAATATTGATCCTATTCAGTATCATCAGGATCAATTCATCCCAATGAATTTACAGGAGTTAAATTTCTCATCTCTATGGGATTACATCCCGAGTTATTGCGAAGAAAAAAAAGAAATAATGAAATTATGGAAGTCAATATTCTCGCATTTATTGCTACTGCACTGTTCATTCTAGTTCCTACTGCTTTTTTACTTATTATCTACGTAAAAACAGTCAGTCAAAATGATTAATTTGAATCTGAATTATTAGTTCTTATCAATCCTTTTTTCAATGATTGAAGAAATGAAAGAAAGGGATTAAAAGAAAATTCCAAGTCTTAAATGAAATGATCTGGTTGGAATCATAAAGTGTGGTAGAAAGGACTATATATAGTCCTTTCTACCACACTTTAGAGTATTTTTTATTATCTAATATTGTATACAATGATATTATCATATAAAGTTGTATTGTATACAGATATAGACTTTATCTAAATGGAGGGTTTATATAGATCAATTTACAATATGTATGTATATGATGTATTAGATGTACATCTAATCTAAATAGTAGACTAGTACATCGAAATAGCAGTCTAATTCTATTTCTTTTTTTCGCTACATCCACTCGATTTCGATCAACCCAAAATAATCGAAGGCCAATTCTTCTAATTCCTAGGTTTCTTATAATTTTATATATAGGTTCCGGGATCCATCAAAAGAATCAATAGAGGAAGAATAGTATGGGAATATACTATAGCAAAAGAAAACAAAACCAAGGAATTTTTTTGATTTCCCATCCCAAGAAGTCATTGATTAAGCCATTAACAGATCATTTACGAAGTTCTATGGTAACTTCTTCAGATTTTGAAAGGAATTAGTAAAGGGGACTCGGACCATTTTTCATGCTTAAACATGACATGAGATGAGTCAAAAAAGCATAAAAAAATCTCTAGGAGTCTAAAATGTTAAATGTATGATATGTGGTGGATCGCTCAGCGGAAGAAAGATCTAATTTTATTATGTGTAGAACCTCTTTGGACAACCACTAGTCACTTCCAGTAGAAAGTAAGTATCGTCGTAATCTAATAGCAGAACGATTTGTTCTTAGAACAGTGAAAGTAAAGAAAGAGAGAAACAAATAAAGAAAAAACTAGGGATTGGTTTTTTCTCATTGTAATATCCATAATTCTGGTAAGAACAGGTTTATCCAAACAGAATATTTAGAAGGAATTCGGTTGGAAAAAATTTCCTATCATGCGTAGATTTGGGTTTTGAAATACAACTAAACTATAGTAATCATTCATTGTTTGATCGAATGGTTATTATTCATTATTGTCTTTCCAGTATAATTTTGAAAGAGAGACAAGCTTTTTAAAAATAAAGCTTCGAAAAACGATCAATGCAAAACGATCAATTAAACAATTGATACAATTCGATTAATCAATCGATTACTCAATCAATTATTAATATACCTAGAGTCCACTCCTTCCCCATACTACGAGTGAAAGGGAAAATGTAAAGACTACCATTAAAGCAGCCCAAGCGAGACTTACTATATCCATGTGAATTATATCTCCTATTTCTATGAAGGAATTATTCCATTATTGATCAATAATCATAGTAGAATCAATGGCGCAGAGTCAAAATAGGATTCTGACTTAAGGCTATTGATGAACCAATTCAATGAATCCACTCGTAACAGATTCTTTATAGGATTTCTGGTAGAATTGGGGAGTATTAAGTAAAAATACGATACACACACCTTTTCCTTGAAAATTGCAAAGGAATGCTCCTAATGGAACATGTGGGAATAGTAAGACCTATTGTTTGTTTTGTTACCTTTCTTTCATAAGCAAAAATAAAAAAAAAATATACCATCAAGATAGATAACTATCTATTGGATACCTACACTTCCTATTTGATCTAAGCCTTACTGTCTTTCTTTCTGTGAAAGAATGGGGAGACATCACTACCATTATTACATACATTTTTTTTGTAATCTCCTTACACGACCAAAGAAATCTTTTTTTTTTTACTTTTACTCTGTTATTCTATAAGATAAGAGCCGACCAACCACCCTGATTGAATGTTTGAGTACTCGGAGTCTCTCGTAAGTATGGATACAAAGTATCTTCAGTCCTTTCCACAACTCCTAAATTGATTTCCCATCAGCCTATCCAATCTAATTCCAGACAGAGTCAGTAGACCCTACGTTAGTGTAGGTAGTGTAAGATAATTAGGAAGACTTGACAGTCTTTCATATAATCTTTTCTTCAATCCTAGGAGCAAAAATGGAATGTCCTTTAGGAACCTTTGGATACCAAGATTTCTGACCTCTTACTTTCGTAGTTCTGGAATTAATAAGTAAGCCTTACCTCATCCCTATTGGTATATCTGTTTGGGTCGCTACCCATACCCAGAACCCAAACAGAGCCAGATTTTGAGAAAACAACTTACAGTCTTTTATAGAACTATGTATTCTATAAATCAAGTATCGACAAGCCCCGTCCTTTGCCTTTGCTTATGCAGGGCAAGAATTTGTCGAGTATCAGTAGAATAAGAAATTCTAAGTATTTTGTTGATCAGGCGA